TCCAACCCATTTTAGTGGAAGGCCGTGCTATTTGTTTACATCCATTAGTTTGTAAGGGATTCAACGCAGACTTTGATGGGGATCAAATGGCTGTTCATGTACCTTTATTGTTGGAGGCTCAAGCCGAGGCTCATTTACTTATGTTTTCTCATATGAACCTCCTGTCTCCAGCTATTGGAGATCCCATTTCCGTACCAACTCAAGATATACTTATTGGGCTCTATGTATTAACAAGCGGAAATCGTCGAGGTATTTGTGAAAATAGGTATAATCCATGTAATCGCAGAAATTATCAAAATAAAAGAATTGCCGACAATAACGAAAAATATACAAAAGAACCTTTTTTTTATAATTCCTATGGTGCAATTGGCGCTTATCGGCAGAAAAGAATAAATTTAGATAGTGCTTTGTGGCTCCGATGGCAACTAGATCAACGCACTATTGCTTCAAGAGAAGCTCCCATCGAAGTTCACTATGAATCCGTGGGTACCTATCATGAGATTTATGAACACTATCTAATAGTAAGAAATATAAAAAAAGAAATTCTTTGTATATACATTCGAACTACTGTTGGTCATATTTCTCTTTATCGCGAAATTGAAGAAGCTATACAAGGGTTTTGCCAAGCCTCCTCAGATGGTATCTAATTAAATTATAGAGATCTAAGCTAAGTAATTCTATGACACCGGCATGAATTCTGAATTTCTATGCGAATCAAGATCTAGAAAAGGAAGTTTCCAATCATTGACTCAAACCTATTGTCGAACCCTACTAAGCGGAATATGGAGGTACTTATGGCCGAGCGGGCCAATCTGGTCTTTCACAATAAAGTGATAGATGGAACTGCCATTAAACACCTTATTAGCAGATTAATAGATCATTTTGGAATGGCATATACATCACACATCCTGGATCAAGTAAAGACTCTGGGTTTCCAGCAAGCCACTGCTACATCCATTTCATTAGGAATTGATGATCTTTTAACAATACCTTCTAAGGGATGGCTAGTCCAAGATGCTGAACAACAAAGTTTGATTTTGGAAAAACACTATCATTATGGAAATGTACACGCAGTAGAAAAATTACGCCAATCTAGTGAGATATGGTATGCTACAAGTGAATATTTGCGACAAGAAATGAATCTTAATTTTAGGATGACGGAACCCTTTAATCCAGTCCATATAATGTCTTTTTCGGGAGCTAGGGGAAATGCATCTCAAGTACACCAATTAGTTGGTATGAGAGGATTAATGTCGGATCCACAAGGACAAATGATTGATTTACCCATTCAAAGCAATTTACGCGAAGGACTGTCTTTAACAGAATATATTATTTCTTGTTATGGAGCCCGAAAAGGGGTTGTCGATACTGCTGTACGAACATCAGATGCTGGATATCTTACACGTAGACTTGTTGAAGTAGTTCAACACATTGTTGTACGTAGAACAGATTGTGGCACTCCTCGAGGGATTCCTGTGAGTCCTCGAAATGGAATGATGTCGGAAAGAATTTTTATTCAAACATTAATTGGTCGTGTATTAGCAGACAATATATATATGGGTCTACGATGTATTGCCATTCAAAATCAAGATATTGGGATTGGACTTGCCAATCGATTCATAACCTTTCGAACACAAACAATATCTATTCGAACTCCCTTTACTTGTAGGAGTACGTCTTGGATCTGTCGATTATGTTATGGCCGGAGTCCTACTCATGGCGATCTAGTAGAATTGGGAGAAGCCGTAGGTATTATTGCGGGTCAATCCATTGGGGAGCCAGGTACTCAACTAACATTAAGAACGTTTCATACTGGCGGAGTATTCACAGGGGGTACTGCAGAACATGTACGAGCCCCCTCTAATGGAAAAATAAAATTTAATGACGATTTGGTTCATCCCATACGTACACGGCATGGACATCCTGCTTTTCTATGTTATATAGACTTGTATGTAACTATTGAGAGTCAAGATATTATACATAATGTGCCTATTCCACAAAAAAGTTTCCTTTTAGTTCAAAATGATCAATATGTAGAATCAGAACAAGTGATTGCTGAAATTCGGACGGGAACACACACTTTGAATTTTAAAGAGAAGGTTCGAAAACATATTTATTCCGATTCAGAAGGGGAAATGCACTGGAGTACTCATGTATACCATGCGCCCGAATTTACATATAGTAATGTCCATCTCTTACCAAAAACAAGCCATTTGTGGATATTATCAGGATGTTCGTGCAGATCCAGTATAGTTGCTTTTTCACTACACAAAGATCAAGACCAAATGAACCTTCATTCTGTCAAAAGAAGAGAGAGCTCTAGTCCTTCCCTAAAAAATGATCAAGTTAAACACCAATTCTTTAGTTCAGATTTAGTGGCTAAAAAAGAAAGTAGGATTCCGGATTATTCAGGACTTAATCGAATCATATGTACTGGTCATTGTAATCTCATATATCCTCCTATTCTCGTAGAGAATTCTTATTTATTGGCAAAGAGGCGAAGAAATAAATTCATTATTCCATTTCAATCAATTCAAGAACGAGAGAAAGAGCAAATGACCTACTCCACTATCTCGATTGAAATACCTATAAATGGTATTTTCCGTAGAAATAGTGTTTTTTCTTATTTCGACGATCCCCAATACCAAAGAAAGAGTTCAGGAATTACTAAATATGGGGCTATAGGGGTGCATTCAATTGTCAAAAAAGAAGATTTGATTGAGTATCGGGGAGTCAAAGAATTTAAGCCAAAATACCAAATGCAAGTAGATCGCTTTTTTTTCATTCCCGAGGAAGTGTATATTTTACCCGAATATTCTTCCCTAATGGTACGGAATAATAGTATCGTTGGAGTAGATACACAAATCTCTTTAAATACAAGAAGTCGAGGGGGCGGATTGGTCCGAGTGGAGAGAAAAAAAAAAAAAATCGAACTTAAAATCTTTTCGGGAGATATCCATTTTCCGGGAGAGACAGATAAGATATCCCGACATAGTGGTATCTTGATACCACCAGGAACGGTAAAAACACATTCTAAGGAATCAAAAAACGTGAAAAATTGGATCTATATCCAACGAATCACACCTACCAAAAAAAAGTATTTTGTTTTGGTTCGACCAGTAATCATATATGAGATAGCGAACGGTATCAATTTAGGAACACTTTTCACCGCGGATCTATTGCAGGAAAAGGATAATCTGAAACTTCGAGTTGTCAATTATATTCTTTATGGAAATAGTAAACCAATTCGGGGAATTTCTGACACAAGTATTCAATTAATTCGTACTTGTTTAGTCTTGAATTGGGATCAAGACAAAAAAAGTTCTTCTATCGAGGAGGCCCGCGCTTCTTTTGTTGAAGTAAGCACAAATGGTCTGATTCGTGATTTCCTAAGAATCAATCTATTGAGATCCAAAATTTCATATATCAGGAGTAGAACTAGAAAAAGGGATGATCCATCAGGTTTCGGACCGATCTCTAAAAATGGATCAGATCCCACCAATATTAATCCATTTTATCCCAGTTATTCCAAGGCAAGGATTCAACAATCACTTAAACAAAATCACGGAACTATTAGTACGTTATTGAATAGAAATAAGGAATGTCAATTTTTGCTAATTTTGTCATCATCTAATTGTTTTCGAATGGATGCATTCAATCATGTAAAAGATCACAATGTAATAAAAGAATCCATTAAAAGAGATCCTATAATTTCAATTAAAAATTTGTTGGGCCCATTAGGAACAGCCCTTCAAATTGCAAATTTTGATTTATTAAACCATTTCAATTTAATAACTCATAATCAGATCTCCATAACTAAATATTTGAAACTTGACAATTTAAAAGAGACTTTTCAAGTACTTAAATATTATTTAATGGATGAAACCGGGAGAATTGTTAATCCCGATCCATGCAGTAAGAGTGTTTTGAATGCATTCACTTTGAATTGGTATTTTTTCCATCATAATTATCATCCTAATGATTGTGAATCTTTCTTCACAATAATTAGACTGGGACAATTTATTTGTGAAAATGTATGTATTGCCAAAAGCGGACCACATCTAAAATCGGGTCAAGTTATAATTGTTCACATTGACTCTGTAGTAATAAGATCGGCTAAGCCTTATTTGGCCACGCCAGGAGCAACCGTTCATGGCCATTATGGAGAAATCCTTTACGAAGGAGCTACATTAGTTACATTTATATATGAAAAATCGCGATCTGGTGATATAACGCAGGGTCTTCCAAAAGTGGAACAAGTGTTAGAAGTACGTTCAATTGATTCAATATCGATAAACCTAGAAAAGAGAGTTGAGGGTTGGAATGAGTGTATAACAAGAATTTTTGGAATTCCTTGGGGATTCTTAATTGGTGCTGAGTTAACTATCGTGCAAAGTCGTATCTCTTTGGTTAATAAGATCCAAAAAGTTTATCGATCTCAAGGGGTGCAGATCCATAATAAGCATATAGAAATTATTGTACGGCAAATAACATCAAAAGTATTGGTTTCAGAAGACGGAATGTCTAATGTTTTTTCACCCGGAGAACTAATTGGATTGTTCCGAGCAGAACGAACGGGACGCGCTTTAGAAGAAGCCATCTGTTACCGACCCATATTATTGGGAATAACGCGAGCATCTCTGAATACTCAAAGTTTCATATCCGAGGCGAGTTTTCAAGAAACTGCTCGCGTTTTAGCAAAAGCTGCTCTCCGCGGTCGTATCGATTGGTTGAAAGGCCTAAAAGAAAACGTTGTTCTAGGCGGTATGATACCCGTCGGTACCGGATTCAAAAGATTCGTGCAAGGCTCAAGGAAACATAAAAAGATGCCTTTGAACAGCAAAAAGAAGAATTTATTCGAGGGGGAATTTAGAGATATAGATTTTTTATTCCACCAGAGAGAGTTATTTGATTCTTGCATTTCAAGAAATTTCTATGATACATCAGAATAAGCATTTCTAGGATTTAATGATTCCTAAGACCTGTGATTTGTTTCATGTGATTTATTAATAGTAATAAAGAAAATAAGGAATAGAATGAAATTAATTGCTTGGATCGTATATCAACATCCAATCTCCGGGAAAAGATAAGGTTCCATCGGAACAATTATTTATTTCAGGGTACCCCCTCTCTCTTTTTCTTTGTTTGAAAAAGAAAGAGAGAGAGAGGAAGTGTGGGTAGAAATGATAAAAAGATATTGGAACATTAATTTAGAAGAGATGATGAAAGCGGGAGTTCATTTTGGTCATGGTACTAGAAAATGGAACCCAAGAATGGCCCCTTATATCTCTGCAAAACGTAAAGGTATTCATATTACAAATCTTACTAGAACTGCTCGTTTTTTATCAGAAGCTTGTGATTTAGTTTTTGATGCAGCAAGCAAGAGAAAACAATTCTTAATTGTTGGTACCAAAAATAAAGCAGCGGATTCAGTAGCCCGGGCTGCAATAAGGGCTCGGTGTCATTATGTTAATAAAAAATGGCTCGGCGGTATTTTAACGAATTGGTCTACTACAGAAACTAGACTTCAAAAGTTCAGGGACTTGAGAATGGAACAAAAGACCGGTAGACTCAACCGTCTTCCGAAAGGAGATGGGACTCGGTTGAAGAGACAGTTAGCTCACTTGCAAACATATCTGGGTGGGATTAAATATATGACAGGGTTACCCGATATTGTAATACTCGTTGATCAGCAAGAAGAATATACGGCTCTTCGGGAATGTATCACTTTGGGAATTCCAACCATTTGTTTAATTGATACAAACTGTGACCCGGATCTCGCAGATATTTCGATTCCAGCGAATGATGACGCTATAGCTTCAATCCGATTAATTCTTAATAAATTAGTATTTGCAATTTGTGAGGGTCGTTCTAGCTATATACGAAATTCCTGATTAATAATAAGATAAAGAAATTATTTTGTGAACTCCATATATTTATGGATATATAATCGGTTACTATTTGTCAATCGTGCAAAAGAGATAAAAATAACTAGCTATATTATGTGATTTGTTGATATTTAAAATATACAATTTTAGTAGGCAAATAAAAAAAACGATGGTTGAATCAAAATAATTCCTTTTAAAGTTTTCTTTCAGGGGGTAGTATGAATGTTCTATCATATTCCATCAACATCCTAAAAGGGTTATATGATATATCTGGTGTGGAAGTAGGCCAGCATTTCTATTGGAAAATAGGAGGTTTCCAAGTACACGCCCAAGTACTTATTACTTCTTGGGTTGTAATTGCTATCTTATTAGGTTCAGCCATTGTAACTGTTCGGAACCCCCAAACCATTCCAACTGGCGGTCAGAATTTCTTCGAATATGTCCTTGAATTCATTCGAGATGTGAGCCAAACTCAGATCGGAGAGGAATACGGCCCATGGGTCCCCTTTATTGGAACGATGTTTCTATTTATTTTTGTTTCTAATTGGGCGGGTGCACTTTTACCTTGGAAGATTATAGAGTTACCTCATGGGGAGTTAGCTGCACCTACGAATGATATAAATACTACCGTTGCTTTAGCTTTACTTACGTCAATAGCCTATTTTTATGCGGGCCTTAGCAAAAAAGGATTAGGTTATTTCAGTAAATACATTCAACCAACTCCAATTCTTTTACCCATTAACATTTTAGAAGATTTCACAAAACCCTTATCACTTAGCTTTCGACTTTTCGGAAATATATTAGCGGATGAATTAGTAGTTGTTGTTCTTGTTTCTTTAGTACCTTCAGTGGTTCCTATACCTGTCATGTTCCTTGGGTTATTTACAAGTGGTATTCAAGCTCTTATTTTTGCAACTTTAGCTGCGGCTTATATAGGCGAATCCATTGAGGGGCATCATTAACGAATTTTGTTTTGAAATAGACTTTTTTATCTTATAGTCTAAGGCAATCTATTCTTGTTCAAGATAATCTACTTATACTTAGTGAACATAAATATACACATAAATAGAAAAAAAGTTTATAACGATCTAAAGGAATAGTAAAAACAAAAAGGAAAGAAATCTAAAAGAGTTTTGTCCTAAACGATCTTTTTCCTAGAATTCGTTTGAATCATTTATACCTTCGTCCAATCAATTTTTTTTTGGCTTGATTATTTTGTTCATTCAATTCTAATCCAATTTTAGGAGTCATAATCTGAATAAGAGTTGTTTCCAACATGTGATTAAAAAAAGGGGTTTTTCTATAGAGATAGAGCTATTTCTATTTCACTCGGTTTTATTCAATTCAATAGATTGACTAATAAAAAAATATTAAGAAATTATAAAAAAAAAAAAGGATTATTATTATTTACAAGAGTGAAATCAAACTAAGTTTATGGAATATATATATAAATAATGGAATAATCGCTATAACTCAATTTTCTTTTTGTGAATATTTCAGCATCTAAAAAATTATTTTAGAATCCGATTGAATTTAAGATACGAATAGTTGGTTTACGTTATGGAAGAAAGACGTGTATATGCAATATTAACTATTTATATAGTTAGATATTCGTTAAAAGATAGGTCGTCTAAAAGATATATCTAATCTGCCCTGGAGATTTCGATAGGGATTTCACTAAAAATCCCTCCTTTTCGTTTGGAACTGGGAATTCAATATTTAATAATTGAATAAAGAGATTAAATCAAGAAAAAGAATGAATAGTTCGAAATTTATTGGTTGATTGTATCATTAACCATTTTTTTTTTGGTGCGAGGAACTTATCATGAATCCATTGATTTCTGCCGCTTCCGTTATTGCTGCTGGGTTGGCTGTTGGGCTTGCTTCTATTGGACCTGGGGTTGGTCAAGGTACTGCCGCGGGGCAAGCTGTAGAAGGTATCGCAAGACAACCTGAGGCAGAGGGAAAAATACGAGGTACTTTATTGCTTAGTCTGGCTTTTATGGAAGCTTTAACAATTTATGGATTAGTTGTAGCCTTAGCACTTTTATTTGCGAATCCTTTTGTTTAATCAAACGTATTTTTTTTTATTGCCTTGTACTTGCTGCTTGTTTTTTCGAATTCTACCAAGATTTCATTCATAAAATTACTTATTTATTTTTATTTGGACAATAACCTACCAGGGAAGGACTCATTTGAGGATGAGGAATTAGTATACTAATTCGCTTTCTTCCTTCCCTCTTCTTAGTCCAATGGAACCCCCTCTTTTTTTTTTTCAAGGGAATGTTGGAACAGTCTATATTATTAACACGCTACCTGATAGCGAATTTGAAACGAACTTTTAATAAGAACAATACTTAGTAGAGATTTCCAATTGAAAAAAAAAAATGCATTTCTAATAGAAATAGAAAAAAATAGAATAGGTAAAAAAAAAAAAATAGATAATTAGTCTATCTATAGTTTATAAGAAAAGAGGAGATCATATGAAAAATGTAACCGATTCTTTCGTTTTCCTGGGTCACTGGCCACCCGCCGTAAGTTTCGGGTTTAATACCGATATTTTCGCAACAAATCCAATAAATCTAAGCGTAGTCCTTGGTGTATTGATTTTTTTTGGAAAGGGGGTGTGTGCGAGTTGTTTATTTCAAGAATAGGCTGAATTGAACCAGCTGCGTTTTTTTTTTTTTCGTTTTTAACTAGGAAAGAAAAGGTGCATGATCCCACGAATTACTTCTGAAATAATTTGAAAATAATCTTTAAGAACTATAGCAGTTCGTAATTCATGGGGAAATATACTTTGATTCTCTTTCAACCAATAGTGGGGGATCGTTAATATGGTTAAAGCTAAAATGTTTGAAGTCTAGACGCAGCAAGGTACTCTTTCTACTACTATATTAATACAAAAATGGGCTCAAACTGAATAGTTGGAAATTTTTTTCGGTATAGAACACTCATGTCGAAAAAAGGATTTGACCTTTTTTTTTGAAAAATGAGTATTTCACCCATTCTTATCCAATGCTAAGTCGATAACCTATGTATTAAAGTCAATTCTTTGGATTTGAAAAAAAAAAAAAAAAAACAACTTTACTGACAATTACTTGTTTGGTCAGAAGAGTCCTCCGAATATTTCGGTCTCGGATTAGTTTCAATATTTTTATTTTTGAATAGGAATTATGAATAGAGAAGGGAGGGTAAGCTCATTTCAGTCAAAAAATATATGGGATTTTCCCCATAAGTAATTGAAATAATTGAGCGTGAGAGCCAAATGAATCGAAAGATTCATGTTTGGTTCGGGAAGGGATCATGGAAGTTTTGCAATGAATGGAAAGATAATCTACTTTCATTAAGTGATTTATTAGATAATCGAAAACAACGGATTTTGGATACTATTCGAAATTCAGAAGAACTACGCCAGGAGGCCTTTGAGCAGTTGGAAAAAACCCGGGCCCGTTTACGGACAGTAGAAATAGAAGCAGATCAGTTTCGAACGAATGGATACTCTGAGATAGAACGCGAAAAATTGAATTTGATTAATTCAACTTATAAGACTTTTGAACAATTAGAAAATTACAAAAATGAAACCATTCATTTTGAACAACAAAGAACGATTAATCAAGTCCGACAACGGGTTTTTCGGCAAGCCTTACAAGGAGCTATAGGAACTCTGAATAGTTGTTTGACCAACGAGTTACATTTACGTACCATCAATGCTAATCTTGACATGTTTGGGGCGATAAAAGAAATAACTGATTAGTCCTTCTATTGAAGGCATTATTTTTTTTTTAAACAAAAATTAAGAAATACTCATGGTAACCATTCGAGCCGACGAGATTAGTAATATTATTCGCGAACGTATTGAGCAATATAATAGGGAAGTAAAGATTGTAAATACTGGTACCGTACTTCAAGTAGGCGACGGCATTGCTCGCATTTATGGTCTTGATGAAGTAATGGCAGGTGAATTAGTCGAATTTGAAGAGGGTACAATAGGCATTGCTCTGAATTTGGAATCAAATAATGTCGGTGTGGTATTAATGGGTGATGGTTTAATGATACAAGAGGGAAGCTCCGTAAAGGCAACAGGAAGAATTGCTCAGATACCGGTGAGTGAA